TCAAATCTCGGATCAAATAACCATATTTCTTTATCCATTTTCATGAATGAATTACTTTTTCCTCTTTTATTGCCCATGATCAAAGAGTTATTTATACACTTTTTTGGGGTTTGGTATACCCAAACCCAGTCAATTTATGAAATTAAAATCATGAAAGAATACTGTCTAAAGACTTCAACCTGACCCAAGCAAATCCAATCCTAAGTCGCATGGATCTAGGACCTATTCTTTTCTTGATCTTGAGTATTTGTGGATAATCAGTTTTTGGCTGAACAACAAACCTAATAGATTCTTAGATTCTTTCAATTTTAAATTTGTTTCAAAGATAATGTAGGGCTAATTAATTAGCCCTACATCCATCAAGGCTCCTCCTTCTATATTCTAAGAGTTGAGCGGGTTTGGGAATTTGGTCTGTCGAATTGCTCGATAATGTGTGATTCTTTCTATTAGACTATTAGGAGAAGATTATTAGAGGGATCCTATATTATGCCGAACGTTCATGATTCCATAAAATTAAAAATTAAATATAACTATACTATTATAGTTATACTAATAAAAATATAGTAATAATATTATCAATATTCTATTGATATTGAATTCTTAATGATTATTATTTTAAATTTTCTTGAATTTCTTTATAATTTTTTCTTTACTATAAAGAAGATTCTTTTATAGATGTTATAACGAAACTTCGTAAGAAGATATCTCAAAAAATCTTTGAAGTTGAAGATAGAACTGTGTATCAACAGGAGAATCGATGTTTTACTACTAATCACAAGGTTTACCTTCGACACAGTACTAAATACTGGAAATTATAATCAAGGATTACTCTATCAATTACCATCTACTTCAGAGATACCTTTTAGATTTTAATTTGAAAAAGATTTAAAGTCCAAAGGGTCAGTATCTTCTTACGAATTAGTTAATCAGGCAGGGTTCCTTTGTGCAGAATAAGAAAGAGCGGGTCAGTCTTTAACAATTTCATTGTCAATGTGAAGTATTGATACAAAGAAAAATGTGGTAGAGATGAAGGAGATGCAAATTCGTTTATATGATTGACTAGTCAAGCATGAGCTAGTTCATAGATCTTTAGGCTTTGATTGCCGAAGAATAGAGACTTTACAAAAAAAAACCAAAGATTGGGACTCAATTGCTGTCATTTTATATGTATATGGTATATGGTTACAATTATTTATGCTCGTGTGCCTATGATGTAGCACCAGACGGATTTTTAGCTAGTGTGTATCACCTTACGAAAATACGTTATGGTATAGATAAACCAGAGGAGGTATGCATAAAAGTATTTGCCCCCAGGAGTAATTCTCGAACCCCGTCCGTTTTCTGGATTTGGAGAAGTACGGATTTTCAGGAACGGGAATCTTATGATATGTTGGGAATTTCTTATGAGAATCATCCTCGCCTTAAACGTATCTTGATGCCTGAAAATTGGATAGGCTGGTCCTTACGTAAAGACTATATTGCTCCACTCCCAATTTCTATGAAATACAAGATGCTCTTTGAATGATAAATACTTATACGACACGACTCCAGATTTCATTTCAATCAAAGAACATTTTTACATTCCCTTCTAGATGAAACAGAGTAACTGGACTTTAATTCATATGAGGGTGGCTAAAAAAAGAGGTTCTCATTGATATTCCCCAATTGGAAAGATATCATATACATTTTGTATGAGCAGAAAAACTAGGATGACTTAAAAGAGTTCTGTACCATGAACTTTGTATCGCGCACATCACTTAGGGGGGGGCGCCGGAAATTGAGCAAGAGTGAGAAAAAAAAAAATATGAAAAAAAAAAAAAGACGGAAGAGACGAAATGCAGAAATGAAAAATGAAAGGAATTGGGGTTGATTTGTACTGTGTCTGAAAAACATCCTTTCTATTCTTATCCTTTCAATCTGAATCTTTTTATCTAATTTTTTTATGAAATTTGAGATATATACGAAAATTTAACATCCTATTTAAAATTTCAATAAGATCAAAGTATGAACAGAGAGGAAAAAAATAAAAATGAAAAGGAAAGTAAAGAATATGTATCCCGATCCGTATCAATGAATTTCATTTGTATGAGGTATTAATATTTATCCGATACATTATTCACGTGTCAGGAACCAGATTTGAACTGGTGACACGAGGATTTTCAGTCCTCTGCTCTACCAACTGAGCTATCCCGACCATTTCCTGTGCATCATCCTAGCGGAGTACTTGTATCTATGTCAATGAAAAGAACTAAAAAAGTCTTAACAAATTGTACCTAGCTCCTCAATTTCTTAGATCTTCAAAACAAAAAGAAGACTTTCTTTGTATTGTAAATGTAAGGATAATGATATGGACTGTGAATGACTCAATAACGGGGATTCCTTGAATCTATACAAATGAAATTGGATTGGAAGAAGAAACGAGGATTTCTATTCGGATCCGTTTGTGAAAGAACAGAGTGAATGAAATGAGAAAGATATTGAATTTTGGTTGAACTGAACCATTGATGAAAAAAAAAAAGAAGATAAAGAAATAAGAGGAGGTAAAATGGGCTTTTCTTGGGGATAGAGGGACTTGAACCCTCACGATTTTTAAAGTCGACGGATTTTCCTCTTACTATAAATTTCATTGTTGTCGGTATTGACATGTAAAATGGGACTCTCTCTTTATTCTCGTCCGATTAATTTTCAAAAGATCTATGAAACTCTGGAATTAATCATTTGATCAATGAATATTCGAATTCTATTTCAATTTAAACTTCAATTGGAAAATGGGAATGGATTCAGAATAACTCTTCCTTTTTTCATAGATTTTTTGATCTTTAGAATGATTATTTGATCTCTATCATTCTAATTAATATAGAATGAATCTAAATATCGAAATAGAGGGTTGTGATTAATCTTTCCTATGTCAGTATGTATTAGGTATATAAGCTTATCCTTTACTGTCATTTCTATCATTTGATAGAAGGATTTTTGCTACTAACGTAACGTAGTCAATTTCATTCGTTAGAACAGCTTCCATTGAGTCTCTGCACCTATCCCTTTTTATTCAAATTTTACATTTTTTATAAAGATTTGGCTCAGGATTGCCCATTTTTAGTTCCAGGGTTTCTCTGAATTTGGAAGTTACCACTTAGCAAGGTTTCCATACCAAGGCTCAATCCAATCAAGTCCGTAGCGTCTACCAATTTCGCCATATCCCCCTTTGCTTTGATATTTGATATGATACAAGGATCTAATTGTAATTCCATACACCTCTTTCATTGATCTTGGAACTGTTGAATTCATTAGGTAAGGATTCTTGTATCGAAAAAGTGTATGCTGCTATTTTATTTTTTTGGCCGTCTTCCATTCTATCATTTCATCTCTATTGGATGAACCCTATTTGTTTCAATCCGAAATTATTCTATCATTGATGTATCCGCAATTCAATATAGATAAATATATCCCACATATATCTATGCCTTTCTATGCCTTGACTTCCCCTTCTTTTTTATAGCGGAATTAAAAATAGTAGAACGCTCGATATTTATTTATTTTTTTTTTTTAACAATTCGTCCTCTTGTGTATAATGATAGAATACAAGTTTCTATCAGTTTTAGTCATGGATTTACATTATTCGAATAGAAATCAATAGAATATGATTCTATTTAGTTTTTCACTATTTATCTATTAGGATATAGATAGTTTCTTTATGTGAAATTTAGATTTAGATTTATAGTATAGTTTTTTAGTTACACCATTAGAATGAGAATAAATGAATTATTTATAATATGATTTTAATTATCATAAAATAATCATATTAATATTATTGAAGTGAAGATTTAATTTAAGATTGTATTTATTATTTATTGTATTGATTTCATATCCATCTTTATTTCATATTCATCTTCATATTAATCATATCATATTCAAAATAGTAAGAATTTCATTCGAAATTCGATTTTTTTAGATTTTCTATTATTTAATATTTAGAATTATTTTATTTTAAAAATTTTTAATTAGAAATTCTAATATGATAATTTGATTAATAGGATAATATGAATATGGAATTGAATTTCTATTTATATATCTAGATATAATATCTAGATATAAAGAATCTAAAGATTTTTATTTTCTATTTTAGAATATAGAATCTAAAATCTATAACTAATAACTATAAATAGAATAAATAAGAATAGAAATAGAGAAGAAATTTAAATAATCAATAAATGAAAAAAAAAAGAAGAATCACCAGGTAATAGCTAAGATCCGAGAGTTTCCTATACACTATTGATCTTATATCCGCCCGCTTAGCTCAGAGGTTAGAGCATCGCATTTGTAATGCGATGGTCATCGGTTCGATTCCGATAGCCGGCTCTTTTTCTTTGCATGATTGAAAATATCTACTCTCGCTTTCTCTAAATGTCGAGTTATTATGTCATGGTAACTTGCAGCTATAGCTATGAATAAAAAAAGTTAACTATATCTTTACAGAAGAAATTTGAAAAGGTAGCCTTCGCTTGAACTTCACTATATTATATATACAAAAAATAAAAATATTGATAAAATTTATTTCATTCTGCTTTGTAATACTTCAGTAGATTGTGTTTTGCTTTGCTGATCCTTTAGTTCAGTCTGAATTTATTTTATATATTTTATAATATTTTTTTATATTTTAATTTTAGATTTATATATTTTATATATTTATATAATATTATAATTATTAATATTCTAATTATAATTTTTTTTTTTCAAATGAAAGTGAATCAAAAAGGGAGCCTTTATTTATATGTCTCGTTACCGAGGACCTCGTTTCAAAAAAATACGCCGTCTGGGGTCTTTACCGGGACTAACTAGTAAAAGCCCCAGATCCGGAAGTTATCTTCAAACCCAATTGCGCTCGGGAAAAAGATCACAATATCGTATTCGTTTAGAAGAGAAACAGAAATTGCGTTTTCATTATGGTCTGGCAGAGCGACAATTACTTAAATATGTGCATATTGCTGGAAAAGCCAAAGGGTCAACAGGTCAGGTTTTACTACAACTACTCGAGATGCGTTTGGATAACATCCTTTTTCGATTAGGTATGGCTTCGACCATTCCTGGAGCCAGACAATTAGTTAACCATAGACATATTTTAGTTAATGGTCGTATAGTAGATATACCAAGTTATCGTTGCAAACCCCGAGATATTATTACTACGAAGGATAAAGAAAGATCGAAAGCTCTGATTCAAAATTATCTTGTTTCATCCCCCCGCGGGGAATTGCCAAACCATTTGACTATTGATTCCTTACAATATAAAGGATTTGTAAATCAAATCATAGATAATAAATCGATCGGTTTGAAAATAAATGAGTTGTTGGTCGTAGAATATTATTCCCGTCAAACTTGATTCTAACGAAAATAAAAAAAGCAAGGTTCATACAATTTTTACCCCCTTCTCTGAAGTAAATAGAGTACCTTGTCTCATTCACATATCAAAAATGGATCGACAATAAATAGGATTCTTTTTCTTCTTTTCAATATCAATACAATATCTCTATTTGTATTTTACGTATCACAGGCTCTAATTAGGGATAGAGAATCTCTATCAAATAAGGACTGTTAGAATAATGATATCAATTATTATTTGATTTGATACGTAACGTTGATAAATGAAAAGAAAAGGAGAGAGAGGGATTCGAACCCTCGGTAAACAAAAGTTCACATAGCAGTTCCAATGCTACGCCTTGAACCACTCAGCCATCCCTCCTACGGAATCTTATTCTTGACCAAAAACCGAATTAAGTAGCGAGCCATTCATCTTAATTGTAGTACAGGTATGACCGCCTGGTGGTTCCATAGGAAGAAAAGTTTTTTTTCAATTTCATATTTATCAACAGCAACTTCTTTCATTAGCTACCCCATGATCTATTCAAAATTCATAAATTGTCCGATTCATTTTTTGATTTCAACTGTATGGCGTGGCACATATACGTTATGCAAACAAAATAAAATTAAAATAATTAAAATAAAGGATGGTTACCTTATTTTTTTATCATGGAATGATTATTCAATTCTTTTTTCTTTTTATAACCAAATAAAAACTTATCGAGTTATCAAAATCAATACATAGGAAACTTGGTTATTAAACTTAGATGAAATAGTAATAGTATACTACTAAATTGGAATGAAATATAATCTGATTCAACTATTTCATTTCATCTTTGTCAAAAGGGAGGACAATTTGTGCTCCACGTTTTTCCAATTAGTCTGTTTTTATGTTATTTTGTACTGTACAATTCCTTTTTTTGTGGGATCGTTTTCCCCGAAGGGGAATGAAAATAATTATAGAATGAATTGATAATTATGCCTAGATCTCGAATAAATGGAAATTTTATTGATAAGACCTCCTCAATTGTAGCCAATACCTTATTACGAATAATTCCGACAACTTCAGGAGAAAAAAAGGCATTTACCTATTACGGAGATGGTGCGATTTGATTCTTTTCTTGTTTTTTTACCCCTCAGTTTTACGAGAAAAAGAACGTAGTTAGGAATATAAAAAAACAAATTAGTGAAAGAAACCTACGCTTGGTGAAGGTGAAGTTTAGAGATAGAGCAATTCCTTCTGTCGTGTATCCTCGATTGATGCAGCCTTAGATGCTTCAATTATCGATTTTAGTATTGAGCGAAAGGTTACATCTATAGGTTCTTTATTGGAGGTCAATCCTACTTAATTAGTATCCATAGGTGGCATTGTGGAAAAAGCACTACACCTAGGAATCAACAACACGAAAACTTTGTTATAAATAACCCTTTTCCTTATCGGTATCGGGACTAACAAGAATGGTTGGGAAAACTAAGATCCATCTCATTCGTGCTTTGGGTACCCGTATAACCATCAAAGACCGTTGAAGTGACTAATTCCTGGAAATCGTAAGCGTTGAGTACAAAGAAATTGTTGGAGTTACCATTTCTATCTATCACTAATACGATTGGTGGTAAGAAAAAACCTCTTGTGGGAAGGCTGGTTAGAAATTTCTTGTAAAAATACCAGCTCCTGTCAGTTCATAATGAGAATAGTTAAATTTTGATTACATGAATTATTACCTTTAGTACTATGCACAGAAGGGAGGAGCCGTATGAGATGAAAATCTCACGTACGGTTCTGTAACGGAGATTCTTTTACAAGAATGAACGACCGTAACGGATGTCGGCTCAATCCGAAGGAAATTATGCAGAAGCTTTACAGAATTATTATGAAGCTACGCGACCAGAAATTGATCCCTATGATAGAAGTTATATACTCTATAACATAGGTCTTATACACACAAGCAACGGAGAGCATACAAAAGCTTTGGAATATTATTTCCGGGCACTAGAACGAAATCCATTTTTACCACAAGCTTTTAATAATATGGCCGTGATCTGTCATTACGTGCGACTATCTTCACTATAGAAAGAAGGAAAAAGAGATCAAATCGTCTAGTAAATACTCGAAAAAAAGGCTTTCTACATATGCATCGTCCAAAG